TGGAGCAACATTACCTATTGAGAAATCCCTAATTTTAGGTCTTTTTTAAACTAAACTTATTATAATTAAATTGATTTAATTGTGAAATAAAATATCATACCATGTGTATTGTGTATCTAGGGAGAATTTTTTTTGAATAATCCCTAGATACATCTACTCCTCTTTTTAAAATCTTTATTTTATTTTTTATACACGTCTCTTTTTAGGAGACCTACATCCATTATGTGGCATAGGGGTTATATCCCGTATACTATTTAATAGTATACCACTTCTACGAATAGCTCTTAATGCTGCATCTCTTCCGAGACCGGGACCTTTTATCATAACTTCTGCCCGTTGCATGCCTTGATCCGCTACTCGTCGAATAGCATTCCTTGCTGCCATATGTGCAGCAAATGGTGTACCCCTTCGTTTACCTTTGAATCCATAATATCCAGCTGATCCTGAAACAATGACAAGACCTTGTAGATCTGTAATAGTAACCATAGTATTATTAAAGCTAGCCTGAATATGGATAACGCCAGTTTGTATTTTTCTCTTCGGTGTTTTATGTACACGTCTACCCGTTGCAATTTGTCCTTTTCCCCTTCCAATTTGTCCTTTACGCGACGACACTTTTCGTATAGGTTTTGCCATATATCCGGTTTTTTATTCATACGTTTTTCCCCCTTGTTCATAGTTTTTTCCTCCTAAAATAATACAATACAAATTTTTTAGATAAAAAAATAAAAATGAGGTCTTTTTGTTCATATATATAATAATAAAATGAAATCATATATCATATATATCAATCATATATATCATATATAAATTTTTATTTTTAAAAAGTGAAATTCTTAAATCATTTTCTATTAACTATTAATACAATACATAGAATTAATCGGTTAATTAAATAAATATTCAAGAATGAATATTGGTCAGGAATTAATATAATATTGGAGATCGAGAATTCATAAGAATTAATATTCGAGATTTAATTATATTAATTATAATAGAATTGGAATTCTTATCCTTGTCTTTGTTTATGTTTTGGATTGGAACAAATTACTATAATTCGCCCTCGCCTGCGGATTAATCGACATTTTCCACAAATTTTACGAACGGAGGCCCCTATTTTCATATCTATATTTGTAATTTCTTAACTTAATAAGTTAATCCTAAATCTATTTATTAGAAGAAAATAAGGTTTCCTTACATTTTGAACGTCTAATTGTACCCTTCTTCCCAAAAATATTGTTGAAATTAAAAAACAGTCTAATTAAATTGAATGATTTATGCTTCCTTATTCAGATGTCAGAAAGATTACCATACATAACATAAGACTTCTCCGCCGATTTTTTCTAATCGAGCTTCTCGATCTGTCATTATACCTCTAGAAGTTGAAAGAATTACAATCCCCATGCCTCCTAAAATTCTCGGTATTTGTTGATAATTAGAATATATTCGTAGACCCGGTGTACTGATCCGTTTTAAATTTAAAAAAGTTTTATATGATCCTTTCCTATTTCTTCTATACCGTAGAGTTAAAACTAAATAATATTTGTCGCTTTCCCTATGTTTTCTGACGTTTTCAACAAAACCCTCTCGTAAGAGTATTTTCACAGTGTTTTCGGTGATGTTAGTAAATGGTATTTGAACCATTCCTTTTCTATTCATGTCAGCATTTCGTATATAGGTTATTATGTCAGCGATGGTGTCCTTACTCATGATAAACGAAAATGATTGTTGCCCCTTACTTTCGATATAATCAACATGCTCCTTTTTCGATTTTTTTATTTAGATTATCCAATATATCTATGAAATAGATAATAATATGCTATTTCTAATACTTATAATAATGACTACAATAATGACTACAAAAGGAAAAGGGATATGTGTGAGATATAATATATTAATTTATCTATTTTATTAAATTTATTAAAAAAAAATATCCATATCACGGTTTTGTCTTATAGTCTTATAATACCTCGGGTGCTAATGAAACTATTTTAGTAAAATTTAACTGTCTCAATTCCCGGGCGATTGCACAAAAGATTCGAGTTCCTTTTGGGTTTCCTTCTTTATCAATGACAACTGCAGCATTATCATCATACTGAATTATTATACCGTTGCTACGTTTGAGTTCTTTACAAGTACGTACAATTACAGCTCTGATCACTTCTGATCTTTCTAAGGTCGTATTTGGTACTGCTTCCTTGATTACAGCAACAACAATGTCACCAATATAAGCATATCGTCGATTACTAGCTCCTAGGATTCGAATACACATCAATTTGCGGGCTCCACTGTTATCAGCTACATTCAAATAGGTTTGAGGTTGAATCATATCATTTTTTTGTTCTTTCAGTCCAAAAATGGAAGTAAAAAAAATATTCTGTGTTCAAAAATAAAGAACCCACAATTGCATTTTTTTGTTTTCATCCTAAAGACCTCTTTCCTTTGGTTCTAATTATTATCCCGAAATAATGAATTGAGTTCGTATAGGCATTTTGGAGGCTGCTATTGAAATAGCCTTTCTGGCTATATTTTCTGAGACCCCGCCCATCTCATAAAGTATTTTCCCAGGTTTAACGACAGCTACCCAATATTCGGGAGATCCTTTTCCCGAACCCATACGCGTTTCGGTAGGTCTTACTGTAACCGGTTTGTCTGGAAATATGCGTACCCATATTTGTCCACCTCGGCGGACATTTCGTGACATTGCTCGCCGTCCTGCTTCTATTTGTCTAGATGTGATCCAAGCGGGCTCAAGTGCTTGAAGCGCATATCTTCCGAAGCAAATATGATTACCCCGATAGGATATTCCTTTCATTCTTCCTCTATGTTGTTTACGAAATCTGGTTCTTTTGGGGTTATAGTTGATGGTTGTTTCTCAATTCCATCTCTATTACAGAACCGTACATGAGATTTTTCATCTCATACGGCTCCTCGCGAATGAAGCGATTCAAATATATATAAATCGATTTAACCGAATAATATACACTAAGATACATATGTTTAATGAATAATAGAATCGCGGGATTTTATGAGATTTCATAGAATCTATTGGTCTATTAGAAATTTGTATATCTTGTTTTGATAGATAACTAAATATGTATTCTTATAGTTATAGACAATTTTTGCTATCTGTATATACCTAGATTAGATAATGTTGTTTTGTTATCTTATAAGGTTCTAACGAATATTTTTTTTTCTTTTTTTATTATCATATCAGATCATATCGGGTTGGCAAAAATAAAAAAATTTCAATAAAATTTTCGCGGGCGAATATTTACTCTTTATTATCAAATTCAGATGTAATGTAGGACACAACTCTTCTAAAATAAATGGATTCCTTTTTGGTTTGTTCCGCCATCCCACCTAATAAATAATTAAGATTTGTTTAAAAAAAATCTTAGATATTCGCAGGTTTCGTCGTTCCCATCGCTTCTCGATTAATGGTTAGGTCTGAATTCTACAATGGAGCCTCTCTAATTCCCTAATAATAATAAGATTTTATTTAAATACGATTTATTTTCCTTTTTCTTGAATCAACTTTCTCAGTTTTTATTGATTCAGAGCTCTTGATTGGTTTGTGTTAAGAATATATTCATTTATATATGGATTAATTCATATTGATGCTTTATTACACTACCTTTTATGAGATGACCCATAGACCTTTACATATTAGAATTCTATATCATATATTTTTTCTCTCTTTCTTTCACCCCTTCATTTATCTGTATATTCTTATTGCTTTACAACTCATAATCAGACAGATTCATTTTTCTTTCTTTTTTTATACCTTTTTTTTTATTTATACAATATTTGAGTTGCTATAATTATATCACCAATATATCATATCTTTATTTAGATTTTTTGTTTTGACTAGTTCTTTAGATCTAGATAATCCGAAGCGATGAGTTGGTTATTAGTTTTTTTTAATTAATTCATACTACGTAATTAATACTACGAGTCGGTTTCTTTTTTTTTTTTATTTTAACCACTCTAAAAAACTAACGAGTCGCACACTAAGCATAGCATCAATATTAAATTATTAATTGAATTTTTTATTCAATTTAATCTTATAAAATTTATCATTTTTTTTGGAAAAAAAAAATGGAATAATTTGTAATTTTTTGTTTTATAGAAACATGAAATGTTAAGAAATGTTAAAGATAAGAAAAAGTTTGTTATTCTTTGTTTAGAAATATCCAAACTTTGATCCCTAATATCCCATAAATAGTTCGAACTGTATAGGAACAATAATCAATTTTAGCTCGAATGGTTTGTAGGGGAACCCTACCTTCTCTTATCCATTCGACACGTGCAATTTCTTTTCCGTCGATACGTCCTGCAATTTGTACTTGAACTCCTTTTGTACCTGCTTGTTCAGTTAATTCAATAGCTTTTTTCATTGCTTTACGAAACGAAACTCTATTCTTTAATTGTTCGGCTATAAATTCTGCAAGAATATTAGGGTGTTTATAAGCATTTGCAATTCTTGTAATAGCAATATTAAGTTTTCGGTTCACACAATTCAGTTTTTTTTGCATATTCGTCTGTAATTCTTCGATTCTTCGAGGCTTATCTTCCATTAATAACTTTGGAAATCCCATATAAATTATAACGTGAATCAGATCGATTCTTTTTTGAATCTTTATCCGTCCAATTCCTTCAATACCAGAGGATACTCTTATATTTTTTTGTATATAATTTTTGATACAATCTCGTATTTTTTTATCTTCTTGTAGATTCTCGGAATAATTTGTTGGTTGTGCAAACCAAAGAGAATCATGACTTTGAGTTGTACCAAGTCTGAAACCAAGCGGATTTATTTTTTGTCCCATAATTCCCCACTACTATACAAAAAATGATATGTCTTATTTGTGTATTTTTTTTCTAAAAATATATCTTTCTAACTCATTGACTTAATTCATTGAAATTTATATTGTGACTAGCATTTGCTATTGCAAAATAAACCAATCAAAAAAATCGAATAAGATATTCAACTCAAAAAA